AGAAAGTCGACCGCGAGGAATCGAAGAATTGCAGATGAATCTACAAAAAGAATTTAAGTCTGTGAACCGAAAACTTAACATTGCTATCACAAGAATTGCAAAACCTTACGGAAGCCCTAATATTCTTGCGGAATTTATAGCCGGCCAATTAAAGAATAGAGTTTCATTTCGAAAAGCAATGAAAAAGGCTATTGAATTAACTGAACAAGCAGATACAAAAGGAATTCAAGTACAAATTGCAGGGCGTATCGACGGAAAAGAAATTGCGCGTGTGGAATGGATCAGAGAAGGTAGGGTTCCCCTGCAAACCATTCGAGCTAAAATCGATTATTGTTCCTATACAGTTCGAACTATTTATGGAGTATTAGGCATCAAAATTTGGATATTTATAGACGGGGAAGAATAAACCTTTATTTGTCTTTCCCTTCGATCTAGTGATGGAACAAAAAAGAGAAATTTGTTCCTTTTTTCTATTCAATAAAAACTAAAATGAAGAATTCTAATTCTATATGGTTGAATAAAAATTCGATTGGCCATTTGATATAATTGCTATGCTTAGTGTGTGACTCGTTGGTTTTTTTAGGGTTAGGATTCAATAAAAAAAAAGACCAGCCTCTTAGTATAAACTAATAACTATAGGACTACTAACCAACTCATCACTTCGCATTATCTGGATCCAAAGAACCAGTCAAGATATGATATATCGGTCATATCATTGTAGCAACTGAAATATTTTTTGCATAAACAAAAGAAAAATCAATCTAATTCTAAGTTATAAAGCGAAATAGAGAACAAAGATGTGGATAAATGGAAGGGTGAAAGAAAGAGAGAGAAAAATACCAATGATATAGAATTCCATCCAATATGTAAGGTCTATGAGTCATCTCATAAAAAAAGGCAGTGTAATAAAGCATCAATGCGGATTCGTACATAATTAAATAAATCTGTTCATAAAATAAAAAAATAAGAGCTTCGAGCCAATAAAGACTAAGAAGATTGACTCAAAAAAAAATTTCATTATGAGCTCCATTGTAGAAATCAGACCTAACCATTAAATAAGAAGCGATGGGAACGATGGAACCTATGAATCCAAATCTATTGAAAACGGATTCATTGATCGGGATGGCGGAACAAACCAGAGACTAATTCATTCATATTCATCTATTGGGAAAAGAAAAATCAAGAGCTAACCCTACAACTGAAATAGCGATGAAAAGAGTAAATATTCGCCTGCGAAACCTTCATTTTCTTGGATTGCTAAATTTGGGTCAATCGAAGAAAATAAAAGACAAAACAAAATAAAGATTAGTTATAACATTATAAAAAGTCATACAATATTTAAAATAAAAATATGAATATGTTTAGTTATCTAAAAAAACAAGGTATACAAACGAATAATAGAGAAGTTGAAGATTTTATTATTCGCGAGGAGCTGGATGAGAAGAAACTCTCACGTCCAGTTCTGTAGTAGAGATGGAATTCAGAACCAACCATCAACTATAACCCCAAAAGAACCAGATTCCGTAAACAACATAGAGGAAGAATGAAGGGAATATCTTATCGAGGTAATCATATTTCTTTCGGTAAATATGCTCTTCAGGCACTTGAACCTGCTTGGATCACATCTAGACAAATAGAAGCAGGTCGACGAGCAATGACACGAAATGCACGACGTGGTGGAAAAATATGGGTACGTATATTTCCAGACAAACCGGTTACAGTAAGACCCGCAGAAACACGTATGGGTTCGGGGAAAGGATCCCCTGAATATTGGGTAGCTGTTGTTAAACCAGGTCGAATCCTTTATGAAATGGGTGGAGTAACAGAAAATATAGCCAGAAAGGCTATTTCAATAGCATCGTCTAAAATGCCTATACGAACTCAATTCATTATTTCGGCATAAAAATGGAGAATCAAAGGAAATAGGTCTTGAGGATTAAAAAAAAAAACAATCGCAGGTGCTGCTTTCTTTTTTTGGACAAACAATATTTCTTTTTTCTTCGCCCTTTGCATTGAAAGAATAGATTATAAAAAAAAATGATATGATTCAACCTCAGACCCTTTTGAATGTAGCGGATAACAGCGGGGCTCGAGAATTGATGTGTATTCGAATCATAGGAGCTAGCAATCGTCGATATGCTCATATCGGTGACGTTATTGTTGCTGTGATCAAAGAAGCAGTGCCAAACATGCCCCTAGCAAGATCAGAAGTGGTCAGAGCTGTAATTGTACGTACTTGTAAAGAACTCAAACGTGATAACGGTATGATAATACGATATGATGACAATGCTGCGGTTGTCATCGATCAAGAAGGAAACCCAAAGGGAACTCGGGTTTTTGGTGCAATTGCCCGGGAATTGAGACAGTTAAATTTTACTAAAATAGTTTCATTAGCTCCGGAGGTATTATAAAATGAGACGGTTAGAATAAAGTATTTCAAAGAAAGAGATTAAGAAAAAGAACGAGATTAAGAAATGGATTCAGATTAATTAATAGATTA